CTTGAGAAAGTGTGAATCCATGGGTTTTAACTAATTCATGTAAAGATATTATCATATTTACACAATTCAATTATATGCAAAATTTATAAACCCTTTTTATGGTTAAAGATTTTTTTGTTAGAATACTTTCATTTACTTAGCTTAGTTGGTCATACAATACATAATACAATAAATAATAAATAGATTATGATATGATAGTGTGTTTGATGAAAAAACCTAAAATAGTTAGAACAATCAATTACAGAATATGGGCGATGCAACAACGGTTGTTGCCAAAGCAAGGTTATTTCTTGACTGAACTACAAAGATAGAACTCTATGATTATGATATGGAAAGACAGAGTGTAGAAGCTAAAAAGATACTGGAAGTTGCTCATCTTCAAATTGAGTTGGACCTGAAATGAAATAAATAAAAAGGAGGTATCGGGCCTGGGCCGTCCGATCGAAAAGAAAGTGGATTAAATCCTATTGAAAATAAATGATTCAAATTAAAATTATTTTAAAATCCAATTATTCTTTTATTCAAAAATGACTGAATTTTTTTTTTTAGTTATACGATAGAGTTTTTATTACTTTCACTTAACTCACGAATTGCACAATGAATCTGTTGATTTGGAATCACATGACCGGTTGATGTCACATCAGAGCAATCGATTTTTTCTACTATGTAATTCTATCTTTTTTAGTGCTATCTATAATGACTGATCAATTAAGATGGAACTAAGTTAATATTGTCTACTGTCAATAGTTTTTCTTACTGTCGTATCTGGGAAAATTGAAACTTAGGTAAGTGTTTTATCAACATATGTAGTAAAAGAACATATCTAATTTAGCCCTTTCATGTCTACTATAACTAGTTATTTCGGTTTTCTATTAGCTGCTTCAACTATAACCCCAGCTCTATTGATTGGTTTGAACAAGATACGACTTATTTGAAATAAATTGAATGAACAATTTATAAAAATAAGTATTTCTCTTAAATGCCAGGTCTTCCATAGTCCCGCGGGAATTGCCAATTCTCGGTTATTGAGATTCGCGAACAATTTAGATTAATATTTAGGGATAGATCTTACCTCTCTTTTTATTCTCTCAAACAAAAAATAGAAATGATTGAAGTTTTTTTATTTGGAATCGTTTTAGGTCTAATTCCTATTACTTTGGCAGGATTATTCGTAACTGCATATTTACAATACAGACGTGGTGATCAATTGGACCTTTGATTGAATAATATATTTTTTGATTGACCTCCTATCCTACTCCTTGAAAGGAGGTCAAATTAAAGTTTATTAAGTTTTTTTATTGTATGTGATTCGACATAACATCACGCTCTATAGGATTTGAACCTACGACATCGGGTTTTGGAGACCCGCGTTCTACCGAACTGAACTAAGAGCGCTTTCTTATGACAGGGGATACGACTGTAAAAAAAAAGAATTTCTATGTACCCAAAAATATCTTGCAAACACCTAGTATAGTATGCAAAAATTTAAAGATTATATAGCCAATTTTAAAATTTAATCAATCTCGAGTAATCTCCCGTTACTGCCCATTAGTAGAAGTAATAGGTAGGGATGACAGGATTTGAACCCGTGACATTTTGTACCCAAAACAAACGCGCTACCAAGCTGCGCTACATCCCTTTTAAAAATTGTTTTACAATGTCATTGTACAAAATCCTTGTCTTGTTTTCCACATTTTTATTTTCTTCTTGATTTTATACTTTATTTATTATATTAAAATATTGTATTTATATTATATACATCTGAAACCTAACGCATGAAAAAATTAATATTTATCGATAACACTCAGGCTTTTTTTTTTTAAGGACAAGAACATTGGCTCGTTCATTGTACATATCCATTTTAGTTAGGAATTCTGCATAAAAATAAATACAAATGATCTTGAACTACGACATCTGCTCATATATATAATCTATGTCTATGTTTTACAATAAACAATAAAAAGGAGGATTTTCAATGCGAGATATAAAAACATATCTCTCCACGGCACCTGTGCTAAGTACTCTATGGTTTGGGTCTTTAGCGGGTCTATTGATAGAGATTAATCGTTTATTCCCAGACGCCTTGTCATTTCCTTTTTTTTGATTCTAGTTATTAATATGCAAAAAATAAATAAATTTAGAGATTTAATTCTATAGTGGCGTGATTAAAAAAAAAATGTATTAAACCCAAGCAAAAAGTTGATCTAATAAAATGATATTTGGAAAAACATAAATGGAAATGCGGGTCCAGTCTAGGAGAGGCTCCACGAAATCATAACATAGTAAAGAAGATACATAAATGAAATATTGGTATTAGTATTAGGAATAATTGAGAGTTAGAAAAAAAATTGTATTACTTAAAATTATATATAATATTATAATATATAATTGATATTTAAATAAAATTAAATAAAAAAATATATATCTTCAATCTATTTAATTTTAATTATTACTCTTAATTAATTCAATTAATTAATATTAATTACAATGAAATCTTTAGAAAATTAATTTCAAATTAGTAACTTCTATTAATTTTTTGTTCTTTTTATTTTCAGATCGAAAAAGAAAGAAAAGTTAAGTCGATCCAAAGGGGGTTCATGGCCAAGGGTAAAGATGTAAGGGTCATAGTTATTTTGGAATGTACTTGTTGTTGTGCTCGAAATGGTGTCAATAAAGAATCGCGGGGTATTTCTAGATATATTACTCAAAAGAATCGACACAATACACCCAGTCGATTAGAATTGAGAAAATTTTGTCTTTATTGTCACAGGCATACGATTCATGGGGAAATAAAGAAATAGATCGAACGGAACATAACATATGTGCAATCTTTCCATTCCAACTCAAAGAGCAGAAAGAGGAAGAACATATAACATAATCATAATATAATACAAATTATATTAAAATTATAAATTATACAAATAAAACCCTACTTCGGCCGGATCTGAAATTAATAAAGAAATAGAATTTTAGAAATAAGGAATAAACCATGGATAAATCTAAGCAACCTTTTCGTAAATCCAAGCTTTCTTTTCGTCGGCGTTTGCCCCCAATTGTCTCGGGGGATCGAATTGATTATAGAAACATGAGTTTAATTAGTCGATTTATTAGTGAACAAGGAAAAATATTATCTAGACGGGTAAATAAATTGACCTTGAAACAACAACGATTAATTACTATTGCTATAAAACAAGCTCGTATTTTATCTTCGTTACCTTTTCTTAATAATGAGAAACAATTTGAGAGAACCGAGTCGATCCCTAGAACTGCGGGTCCTAGAGCCAGAAATAAATAGGCATATTCCTCAATTGACTCAAAACTCCAATTGGAATTCAAGCTCAAATAGATTGGATGTTTTGCTCGAAAAGGCCCAGAATCCGGGTTTAATTCTTGTCTTATAAGAAACAAAAAAAGGGGGATAAGCAATTTTTTTTTATTGAAGCATGTTCGTTCATTCCTACTACTTTTCTTATCTTAAATTTTATCTCAATTTAGTTTATTCTATCTTCCCGGAGTTCATTCTCCGGGGAATTCTTGTTCAATCATTCCTGTATATTACTTTCTAATTTCCTTTATTTTATGATTTTATTGGAAATCATGTAAAGACAATTCTTATTTGATATAGCTATTTGCGCAAGTATTTTACGATTAAGAAGCAATTGCCCCTTGTATAGATTGTGTATTAATCGACTATAACTATGGAATACTTTATTCTCGCGAGTTACTGCATTTATCCGAGTGATCCACAAACGACGAAAATTTATCTTTTGCCTGCCCCTATCTCGATGAGAGGAAACCAAAGCTCTCATTTTATGTTGAGTAATTGTTCGTGTAAGTCTTGAATGAGCCCCTGTTGATGCAAATACACGAATTTTTGTTCGACGTCTCCGAGCTGTATACCCTCGTTTAACTCTGGTCATTGAATCAAATTAAACTTTAATGAATAACTAATTGAATTCTCTTCTTTCAGTCATTATTTGTCCCCCCGGTCGGTTAATAACAAAACGGATTATTCCGATATATAAAATATAAATTCCAATGGCTTTTGCTACTATGACCTTCCCAACCACTATTTTTTATTTTTATTCTTTCCAGGCCAGACATTTGGTTCACCTGGAACTAAGAAATTCTACCAAATACTATACAAAAAAATAGTGGGTTCCTTCGTTTCTATGGTTACTTCTTAAACGGTGAGGCCCTCTCTATGCGCCGGAGCCTCATCTCTCATTTAATCAAATGGTATTGTTAACTTGTATAGTTAACATTCTTTGGCTCTACCCATTAATTATACAGTAATAGGCCTTTTCACAATAAGAGCTATCCATATAGTGACGGCATTTAATTATGAAAGTTGGCTAGGTAGCTGACCCTGTTAGTCCGTTCTTTCAAGAATATGGGCATAACCTTTTTGTTTTGCTTCTTATCCTTATAATACCATTTCCTCCGCTTAATGGATAACCATTTGCTACCAATGGAGAATTGCTTCTCATCTCAAATTGAGGTGGTTGGATTTGCACCAATGAAAACCATAAATTCCATACACAATATACAAGAAACAATAAGGGTATATAATATATCCCCATTATTAGATAGTAAATGGCGTTCTTTTACTCTATCTATTCATTGGTATTAATCATTGATACTGGAAAAATTGTCTCATTTGCTCGAGCTCATGATCTGAACGAGTCGCACATACACCCTAGTACATGTTCCTCGACGCTGAGGACATCCTCGAAGAGCGGGGGATTTCGTGACATTTTTTATTGGCTGTCTTGTGTTTCTAATAAGTTGTTTAATAGTTGGCATGTCGGATATATAAAATTATATTATAGAATGGGTTGGTTTAGATCGATCTTAACCTGATTGATGATCATTAATTATTTCGATTCAATAATTAAGATATCAAATCGTGTAAAATTAGAATTATGGTTGAAAATAAAACGGAATCATGGATTTATACGAAATCCGAAGTATTTTCATTTTCAACCGCTACAAGATCAACAATGCCATGGGCTTGGGCTTCTGTTGCCGACATAAAAACATCTCTTTCCATGTCTTCGGATATAACCCACAAAGGGTTGCCTGTTCTTTGTACATAAACTTTTGTGAGGTTTTCGCGAAGTTTCAGCAGTTCTTCCGCTTCCAGGATAAATTCTCCTGCCTGTGCCTCATAAAAAGAACTAGCAGGTTGGTGAATCATAACCCTGATGATATTGAGATAACATCATGAATGGTTCTTCTATCTCGCATGATGGGATTTAAATTAAAGGGATAAAAAAAGAAGAAAAAAATAGAATTGAACAACCGTACAGGCACCTTTTGTGCATTGCATACGGCTCTGCAATGGAATTTACTAACCCCCTCCCTCCTCCAGAGAAGAGGGGAAGAAATAGAATCTATCCGATCCAGCCAGATCGTTGAATAATCCATTTGCCATCCTTCTTTTCATAAGAGTAAAAAAATACTACGATGGTTCTGTTGCTTTATATTAGATATTTATATATTTATCTAGTTTGTGATTTGACAATCCCAAAGTGTCTTTCTGATATGATCAAATAAGGAAAAAATGATTTGTGACGCTAAAATGTCCTCCCGACACATAAGATAAAATCGCATTTCATACTACTATCTCGATACAAAATCTCATGTTATAAAAAACAATAATGGTTTGTTCATATCGAACTCAAAGTGCCATGCTATTATTACTTAATTTTTCCTAATTCGATTATTTATATTTGATATGGCGAAGGCATAGTCTTTTTTTTTTTTTTTAACTCATTGGCGCCAAGCGTGAGGGAATGCTAGACGTTTGGTAATTTCTCCTCCAACCAGAATGAAAGATCCCATTGAAGCAGCTAATCCCATGCATATTGTATGCACATCGGGTGGCACAAATTGCATAGTATCATAAATGGCTATTCCTGGTATTACCCATCCGCCGGGAGAGTTTATAAACAAATAAAAATCCCTAGTATTATCTTCTATACTGAGATATACCATGAGACCCACAAGTTGATTGGAGATCTCGCTATCAACTTCTTGGCCTAAAAAAAGTAATCTTTCTCGATGAAGTCGGTTGATTAGGACAAAATTGTATCCCTTAGGAACCGTACGTGCACCTTTGGATGCATACGGTTCAAAAAATTGCGAAAAAAAAAAAATCAATCAATGTATCAATTACAGTCTTTATTTATTTTTTTTTTTTGTAACAGGTTTTTTTTGTTTTTATAAAGAAGGGCTTTTCTTCGATTTTTCAAAAACATGAGTTTTGGTTCCCTTTCTCTTCCTTATCAAAAAAAATTATTGAACTTATTAAACTAACCTCTCATTGATGTATTATTTCATCGAAATTCAAATCACGATGTCATTTTCTTGTTCTTGAATGGGCCCTTTCAATTCTTTTAGGTTCGTGTTCTACTCCGGGTAAAGATTTGTCCAAATTCTATTTGCACATATAGGGCAAATTATCTCAGTACCGCTTCTTTTTTTTTTTTATGTTTCATTTCATGCTTTCCCTCAAATTATTCCATGTATTCATCTTATTATTCCATGTCATTCAATGGCAATTTGAGATCACTCCTAATAATATATAGAAAGCATAAATTAAATATAAATAAAGAATGTTTATGATACAAATAGTAATCATATATATTACCAATTTGATATTTTATGAACGGAGCCTGGATACTTTATTTTATCGTTACAAGTTAACCATAAATTCTTAATAATATTGATCCCCAATATAAATGGATCTAATTGCACTTCACGCTCCGAATAATTGATGGTTCAATCAATATTTCTTGGGCGAAACGGAGGATATCCCGATCGGTGGAGACAACGGGTAAACCCCATATGACCTAATATATCTGACAAGCCGCACTATACGTCAACCCAAACTGCGTCTTCCTCTCCAGGATTCCGAAAAGGTACTTTTGGAACACCAACGGGCATTAAATTAAAGAAAAAAGTTAAGTACTATACTTCACTTTAATATGGAAACGTACCAATGAATTTATTGTCTTCATTTTTTTCTGTTTATTCTATTTTAAACATAAATTTGGATACATGGATTGGGTGAAGATTTCCGGAAGAAGACAGAATGAATAAAGAATTTTCACGAGCGGGTCGATCATTTGAATGATAAACAAGTATCTACGCATTCATTCTACAAAAAAAAAGGGGGCCCAACCCCCATTGCGTATTGGTACTTATCGAGTATAGAATAGATCTGCTTCTCTTTGTTCTTACGAACAAATATTGTTCCGTTATTTTCAATGGAACGAAATAAATCTTAACCCTTTCTTATACAAAATCTACTGAAAAGGTTAGGTACATAACATAGTATAGTCTTTTCAATGCGATAAAGTTACATAGTGTCCATTTTTCTTTGATATTTGATAAAATAAGGGGTATTTCCATGGGTTTACCTTGGTATCGTGTTCATACTGTCGTATTGAATGATCCCGGTCGGTTGCTTTCTGTCCATATAATGCATACAGCTCTAGTTTCTGGTTGGGCCGGCTCGATGGCTCTATACGAATTAGCAGTTTTTGATCCTTCTGACCCGGTTCTTGATCCAATGTGGAGACAGGGTATGTTCGTTATACCCTTTATGACTCGTTTAGGAATAACCAATTCATGGGGTGGGTGGAATATTTCAGGAGGAACTATACCGAATCCGGGTATTTGGAGTTACGAAGGTGTGGCAGGGGCACATATTGTGTTTTCTGGCTTGTGCTTCTTGGCAGCTATCTGGCATTGGGTGTATTGGGATCTAGAAATATTCTCTGATGAACGCACCGGAAAACCTTCTTTGGATTTGCCCAAGATTTTTGGAATTCATTTATTTCTCTCAGGGTTGGCTTGCTTTGGCTTTGGCGCATTTCATGTAACAGGCTTGTATGGTCCTGGAATATGGGTGTCCGATCCTTATGGGCTAACTGGAAAAGTACAATCTGTAAATCCAGCGTGGGGCGCAGAAGGTTTTGATCCTTTTGTTTCGGGAGGAATAGCCTCTCATCATATTGCAGCGGGTACATTGGGCATATTAGCGGGTTTATTTCATCTTAGTGTCCGTCCGCCTCAACGTCTATACAAAGGATTACGTATGGGCAATATTGAAACTGTACTTTCCAGCAGTATCGCTGCTGTTTTTTTCGCAGCTTTCGTAGTTGCTGGAACTATGTGGTATGGTTCAGCAACTACCCCAATTGAATTATTTGGCCCCACTCGTTATCAGTGGGATCAGGGATACTTCCAGCAAGAAATATATCGAAGAGTTGGCACAGGACTAGCTGAAAATCTGAGTTTTTCGGAAGCTTGGTCTAAAATCCCCGAAAAATTAGCTTTTTATGATTACATTGGTAATAATCCGGCAAAAGGGGGATTATTCAGAGCCGGCTCAATGGACAGCGGGGATGGAATAGCTGTTGGATGGTTAGGACACCCCATCTTTAGAGATAAAGAAGGCCGCGAGCTTTTTGTACGTCGTATGCCCACTTTTTTTGAAACATTCCCCGTAGTTTTGGTAGACGGAGACGGAATTGTGAGAGCCGATGTTCCTTTTAGAAGGGCAGAATCCAAGTATAGTGTCGAACAAGTAGGTGTAACTGTCGAGTTCTATGGTGGCGAACTCAATGGAGTCAGTTATAGTGATCCTGCTACTGTGAAAAAATATGCTAGACGCGCCCAATTAGGTGAAATTTTTGAATTAGACCGAGCTACTTTGAAATCCGATGGTGTTTTTCGGAGCAGTCCAAGGGGTTGGTTCACTTTTGGGCATGCTACATTTGCTTTGCTCTTCTTTTTCGGACACATTTGGCATGGCGCTAGAACCTTGTTCAGAGATGTTTTTGCTGGTATTGATCCAGATTTGGATTCTCAAGTAGAATTTGGAACATTCCAAAAACTTGGAGATCCAACTACAAGAAGACAAGTAGTCTGATAGAATATTACTCTGGTATCTTTCGTCTCCACTTTTTTTATTTGATGACATTTTGATGACATAAGGTACCAGAAAAATCGTGACTTGATTGAATCGCCATCTTTAATTCTTTCCCTTTCTTTACTATAGTAAATGATCCAAAATGAATAGGTGTGGAAGCTATAATTGTAAACCACGATCAAATCTATGGAAGCATTGGTTTATACATTTCTCTTAGTCTCGACTTTAGGAATAATTTTTTTCGCTATCTTTTTTCGAGAACCACCTAAGGTTCCGACTAAAAAATGATTTTTGATCATCTTAATTTGAAGTAACGAGCCTACCATTGGTAGGCTCATTACTTCAATTAGTCCCCGTGTTCTTCGAATGGATCTCTTAATTGTTGAGAGGGTTGCCCAAAAGCGGTATATAAGGCGTACCCAGTAAAGCTTACAAGTAAACCAGATATGAAGATGGCGACTAGGGTTGCTGTTTCCATTTCTAGATAATTTAAGGATCACAATGGATCTACGATAAGATCGTTTATTTACAACTACAACCAAATGGTATACAAAGTCAACAGATCTTAACCAATCATTAAATAAGATTTATGGCTACACAAACCGTTGAGGATAGTTCTAAATCTAGGCCAAGACAAACTAATATAGGAAGTTTATTGAAACCATTGAATTCGGAATATGGTAAAGTAGCTCCGGGCTGGGGGACTACACCACTTATGGGGGTCGCAATGGCTCTGTTTGCGATATTTCTATCTATCATTTTGGAAATTTATAATTCATCCGTTTTATTGGATGGAATTTCAATGAATTAGGTTCCTGAGGACTATAAAGTCCTAGTTCTAGTTTTTCAATAAAAAAATAAAAACGCACTTAAGACTCAGATTTCTCATTCTGGTAGTTCGACCGTGGAATTTTTTTGTTTCGGTATTTCCGGAATATGAGTGTGTGACTTGTTATAATTGATCCTATTGATAATACAGAGAATAGTCTGTCATCTCTATCAAGATGATTCTACCTCGTCGGATATTTATTCTAGTATCTGGAGCACGGAATATGAATATTGTAGAATAGATCAAGAAAAGAAATATTTGAACTATGATTCATACTTACTATTCAGTCAGACCTCGCGACCGGACTCAAAAAAAAAAAAAAATGCAAATTTGAATTATTAATAACATCCATTCATTGAAATTGGAGAAGTGATGATCAAATGGTTCTTAACTCACAGAACCTTTGCGTTTAGCATGGGCTTTATTAAATCATCGTGGTTCTAGTATGAATCTGAGGTGTCAATTGATTGACAGGGTCTCAACAAGGGAATTCCTATCAATAACTAGTAAAACAAGAGTCAATCTGTATTATTACACAAAAAAGAACAAATAAAAAATAATTAGGAAAGAGAAGATTCAAGAGGCCTTTATTTTAACAATTAACATAAATAAAAAGACGAACGAGGGAGCCAACTTGATATTTTTGGCATTATCATCACAAAGAGGAGATTCCGGATTTTTGTTATTTGGTATTTTTGGGGCAAATTGAATCAAGTGGCTAATTTGAATTTGAACTTTCTATTACATATCCGTTAAAATCCGTATTTGATTTGTGTTGTTTCTGCTTGAGCCGTACGAGGTTAAATTCTCATATACGGTTCTCAGGGGGGGTATATTTTTTGGTTACCTATCCCAATAAAGTATATGATTGGTTCGAAGAACGTCTCGAGATTCAGGCGATTGCAGATGATATAACTAGTAAATATGTTCCTCCTCATGTCAACATATTTTATTGTCTAGGGGGGATCACACTTACTTGTTTTTTAGTACAAGTAGCCACAGGTTTTGCTATGACTTTTTACTATCGTCCAACCGTTACAGAGGCTTTTTCCTCTGTTCAATACATAATGACTGAGGCTAACTTTGGTTGGTTAATCCGATCAGTTCATCGATGGTCAGCAAGTATGATGGTTCTAATGATGATCTTGCACGTATTTCGTGTGTATCTCACAGGGGGATTTAAAAAACCTCGCGAATTAACTTGGGTTACAGGTGTGATTCTGGCCGTATTGACTGCGTCTTTTGGTGTAACTGGTTATTCTTTACCTCGGGACCAAATTGGTTATTGGGCAGTCAAAATTGTGACAGGCGTACCTGAAGCGATTCCCGTAATAGGATTACCTTTGGTAGAGCTATTACGCGGAAGTGCTAGTGTGGGCCAATCCACTTTGACCCGTTTTTATAGTTTACACACTTTTGTATTGCCTCTTCTTACTGCCGTATTTATGTTAATGCACTTCCCAATGATACGTAAGCAAGGTATTTCAGGTCCTTTATAGAGAAAATATATCATATATATATTTGTAATTGATTATATATCATTTCGGGGAGGAAGAAAAAATAGTCTTGTATTTCATTGCTACAAATATGGATTATTGAAAAATAAGACATGTTATTTGGTTGGATACCTCTCTTCAACTCTTGAAGTATTGTATTTCTTATTTGATACCAATAGTTGAAGTGGATTCTCTGAAGAGAAGATGGATTATGGGAGTGTGTGACTTGAACTATTGATTGGGCCATGCAGATATATGATTTGATCTGCCACGTTGGAATTTACAATCAAATAAAATGTGTCTCCGCATCCAACCACCACGTAAGTCCCCCTACATAGTAGGGATATGCCGGTTCACTTGAGGAGAATTTTTTCTATGATCATACCCGAATCATGTCATGTATGAGTAGGCTCCGCAAGATCCCATAGAATAAACAATGTGGCACGACCTAATGTTGTATCTATTCCACTTACTTATTTTAATTTTATTTATAGTATAGAAATGCATTCATTTCCTATGCATTGATCCAGATCTATGATACTATCGGAATGAAATAAGGGATCTAAGGAAGAACAGAGGCTAGACTTTATTAGTAACAAGTAAATACTTTGTTTGTATTTAATAAAATAAAAATGTTACGGGGATAAATAACAATCAAAAGACATGAGACAATCCAAAAAGCACTTGATCATGATCAAATTTGTAAGCCTACTTGGATATTGAGCATTTATTCTGTAAGAACTTAATTCTTTTCAATGAATAATTGAAACTTCGGAAAATTGAATCGGGCATTTCTTATCTTACATCGAGTTATTATATATTAATATATAGCACGGATATGTATGAAATATAGATTTGATACGGATCCATTTCTATTATTCCTTTGATTCTTGCTCGAGCCGGATGATTAAAAATTATCATGTCCGGTTCCTTCGGGGGATGGATCCATAAGAATTAAGAATTCACCTATCCCAATAACAAAAAAACCTGATTTGAATGATCCTGTATTAAGAGCTAAATTGGCGAAAGGGATGGGGCATAATTATTATGGAGAACCCGCATGGCCCAATGATCTTTTATATATTTTTCCGGTAGTAATTCTAGGTACTATTGCGTGTAACGTGGGCTTAGCGGTTCTAGAACCGTCAATGATTGGTGAACCGGCGGATCCATTTGCGACTCCTTTGGAAATATTACCTGAATGGTACTTCTTTCCCGTATTTCAAATACTCCGTACAGTACCCAATAAATTATTGGGTGTTCTTTTAATGGTTTCAGTACCAACAGGATTATTGACAGTACCCTTTTTGGAGAATGTTAATAAATTCCAAAATCCATTTCGTCGTCCAGTAGCTACAACAGTCTTTTTTATCGGTACCGCAGTAGCTCTTTGGTTAGGTATTGGAGCAACATTACCTATTGATAAATCCCTCACTTTAGGTCTTTTTCAAATTCAAATCAATTAAACTTTGAAATACCGTACATAAGTATTATGTATCTAAGGACGATTTACTTTGAAGCAAGACTTTAGATACATTAATTTGATTATAGTCCATTTTGAGCTGAGTATGGATCGTGCTGAAGATTAAAAACTAAATCCATTCTATAATAATAATATATCATTTATATATATTATTATTATAGAATGGATTTAAAATGAAAATTTTTTATTAAGTAAATCAATTGTGAAATGCTTCTGGTAGGGTGTCCAATATCTGTTTTACATCTTCTATGCGAAAATATTCAATTCTCATGAGGTCTTCTTGACTATTACTATTACTCAAAAGGTCCAATAATGTATGTATATTGGATCTTTTGAGACAATTATAGGTCCTGGAAGGCAATTCTAACTGGTCAATAAAAATAAATTTCAATGGAATTATTTTTTTGTTTTTCTTTAAATTAGTTAATCTATCTTGAAAGGTAAAAGGGGATAGAGTAAACCTGTTTTTATTTTCCGTGAAATTAATGCCCTCTTCCTCCGCATGTAGAAAAGGAATAAATAAATCAATCAAATTACGAGAAGCTTCATAAAGTGCTTCCTTAGGAGTTAAACTCCCGTTTGTCCATATTTCTAGAAAAAGTATCTCTTGTTTTTCATTTCCATCCCCATAAGAATGAATACTATGATTTGCATTTCGAATAGGCATTAATATGGCATCTATAGGGTAACTTCCATCTTGAGAGTTATTTGTGGGTTTCATACGATATCCGCGATCCCTATTGATTTGTAATTCAATACACAAATCAATTGGTTCCGTCAGGTTAGCTATATGCTGTGTCGTGTCCACTATTTCCACAGAAGGTGGTGAGATGATATCTTGAGCAGTTACGTGTCTAGGACCTCTGACGCAAATAGATGCGTCTCTAACTCCATATAGAGTACTTCTCAATACAATTTCTTTCAAATTTATTAATATTTCGTGGACTGATTCTTTAATACCTACTATTGTAGAATATTCATGTGGTACCTTCTCAGATTTTGCGCGTGTGATACATGTTCCTTTTATTTCTCCAAGTAAAGCCCTTCGCATGGCAATACCTATGGTATCGGCTTGACCTTTCATAAGCGGGGACAGAATGAAACGACCATAATAAAGACGCTTACTATCTATTTTTGATTCAACACACTTCCACTGTAATGTTCGAGTGGACCCTCCTACTCCCTCTCGAACCATACTAAATATTGTTATTTAATCAGATCATTGAATCATTTATTTCTCTTGAAATCTATTTAATTCTTATTTCTACACACGTCTTTTTTTAGGGGGTCGACATCCATTATGTGGCATAGGTGTTACATCGCGCACGAAACTTAATAGTAGACCACTTCTACGGATGGCTCGTAATGCTGCATCTCTTCCGAGACCGGGGCCTTTTATCATAACTTCTGCTCGTTGCATGCCCTGATCAACCACCGTACGAATAGCATTTATAGCTGCCGCTTGAGCAGCATAGGGTGTCCCTCGTTTTGTGCCTTTGAATCCAGAAGTACCCGCGGAGGCCCAAGAAACTACTCGTCCTCGTACATCTGTAACAGTTACAATGGTATTGTTGAAACTTGCTTGAACATGAATAACACCTTTTGGTATTCTACGTCCATTCTTGCGTGAACCAATACGCCCATTCTTACGTGAACCAATTCTTGGTATAGGTTTTGTCATATTTTATCATCTCATAAATATGAGTCAGAAATATACGGAAAGATACGGAGATATCCATTTCATGTTAAAACAGATTTTTTTACACGGGTCCTTCTTTTTCTTTTAGAAAATTCTTTAATTTAGTTTAGAAAGATTACCCTTGTCTCTGTTTATGTCTCGGATTGGAACAAATCACTATAATCCGTCCACGCCTACGGATAAGTCGACATTTTTCACAAATTTTACGAACAGAAGCCCTTATTTTCATATTTCTCATTCCTTATCTTAATTCTGAATCTACTCCTTGAAAAAAATAAGTTTCTTGATTTTTTTAACTTCAAATTGTATCCCTATGAAAGGAATGTTTAAAAAATCACCCAATAGTTCGAATTTGTGAATTCTATAAATTCTACGTCCCCTGGTTGAATCATAACCACTTATTTCAATTTTGACTCTATCTCATGGTAGTATCTATATAAAACTGTGCCGTATCCTCCCTGAAACATAACCTAGAATTAGATCTTCATTATCTAAAAGTAAAAGGACCCGGAACATACCGTTGGGAAGCGATTCAGTAATTAAACCTTTATGAATTAATTTTAGTCTTTTATTCGAGGTAAGCCTCTTGAAGTATCAACTAATGGAGAAAGGGTTATATAATTTATTTTTACTCTCTTTTTCCAAAAGGGAAGTTAGAGATAAAATTAAGATAACAGGAGGAAGGGGTGTAAGATCACCATATATAACACAAAATTTCTCCCCCGATTTTTTCTAGTCGAGCTTCTCGATCTGTCATTATACCTCGAGAAGTCGAAAGAATTACAATTCCCATTCCACCTAAAATCTTAGGAATTTGTTGATAGTTGGAATAGATTCGTAGACCGGGTCGGCTGATACGTTTTAAAATAGTTCTATATATTCCCTTTCGATTCCGTCTATGTCGTAGGGTTAAAACCAAGAAACATTTGTTACTTTCCTGATGTTTACGAACGTTTTCGATAAAACCCTCTCGTAGAAGTATTTTTACAATGTTTTCGGTAATATTAGTAGATGCTATTCGAACCGTTCTTTTTTTATCCATGTCAGCATTTCTTATAGAAGTTATTATATCGGCAATAGTATCCTTACCCATGGCGAACTATAATTATTGGTACCCCCTAATTTTTATATAATCAACATGTTTATTTATATTAATTAAATTAATTAAAAGTATATGCGTGATACACAATCCACTAATTGACTTGACCCATTCCAAATACCCCGCTATATCATAAGTTTATTTAATATACTACTAGTATTTATAATACCTCGGGAGCTAATGAAACTATTTTAGTAAAATTCAACTGTCTCAATTCCCGAGCGATCGCACCAAAAACTCGAGTTCCTTTTGGATTTCCTTCTTGATCAATAACAACTGCGGCATTGTCATCATATCGTATTATAATGCCGTTGTAACGTTTGAGTTCTTTACATGTACGCACAATTACAGCCCTAATAACTTCTGATCTTTCTAGAGGCATATTTGGTACTGCTTCTTTGATTACGGCAACAACAACGTCACCAATATGAGCATATCGTTGGTTACCAGCTCCTAGGACTCGAATACACATCAATTTTCGAGCTCCACTATTATCCGCTACATTCAAAAGGGTCTGAGGTTGAATCATATCATTTTTATTTTAATCTGTTATTTTGCTGCAAAGGATAAAAAATAAATAAAAAGAAATATTGTCTGTCTATAAAAAAATAAACTTCTATTTTTCATCATCACCTTATCTTTTAATTTCTGCATCCCTATCCCTCAATAACGAATTGAGTTCGTATAGGCATCTTGCACGCAGCTATTTTAATAGCTGCTCTGGCTACAGTTTCTGATACTCCGCCCATTTCATAAAGTATTCGACCCGGTTTAACAACGGATACCCAATATTCGGGGGCCCCCTTCCCCGAACCCATACGTGTTTCTGCGGGTCTTACTGTAACAGGTTTGTCGGGAAATATACGTACCCATATTTTTCCGCCACGACGCGCATATCGTGTCATTGCTCTTCGTCCTGCTTCCATCTGTCTAGCCGTGATCCAAGCGGGTTCAAGTGCTTGAAGAGCGTATCCGCCGAAACAAATACGATTGCCTCGACAAGATATTCCTTTCATTCTTCCTCTATGTTGTTTACGAAATTTTGTTCTTTTGGGGTTATAGTTGATGGTTCTTTCTTAATTAAATTCCATCTCTACTGCAGAACCGGACATGAGAGTTTCTTTTCATCCGGCTCCTCGCGAATGAAATGATTCATTAATATTACTACGGATACACATATATTTAATATTAATACAATGATACACAATACACTTAGTAATGTAATGGAATTTATTATGTTATTTTGTTTTGTTATATTATTTGATTTTGTTATTCTAGGATAGTTTAGTATTGTTATGTTATATAGTTAAGAGTAAGCTTTATATACCAGATCAACATTATTTATTTTGTATCGAATCGTGCTAAAACAAAATGTGGATCAATAACTAAAAACTAAGGGTTTCGCGGGCGAATATTGACTCTTTCGTGCTACATTCGTAGGGTCAAGACCTTGTTACTTTTAGAATAAATCAATTTGTTCTTGGTTCGTTCCGCCATCCCACCCAATGAATCATTAGGATTCGTTTGTTTTCATGAAATCCTATGCAATCATGGGTTCTGTCGTTCCCATAGCCTCTTCGTTAATGGTTAGGCCCGAACTCCGCAATGGAACCCCAACAAAATTCGTTCCTGAGTTAATTTTCTTAGTTTATATTAACCCGAGGCTCGTTATCTTTAATTATTGATATTATATCAGTATTGATGCTTTATCACATTGCCTTTTGTGAGATAATTCATAAACCATACATATTGGAATCATATATCATTGATACTTTGTGTTCTTTCTTTCTATCATCCTTCCATTTATCCACATCCCTTTATTTTTGTTTCGCAACTTATAATAAGATTTAAAATTTTTATGAAAAAATTTCAGTTGCTACAACTATATGATCGATCTAATCATATAGTGACTGTTTCTTGGAATCTCGACAATATGAAACGAAGCCATAA